AGAAAAAGTATTTTGTTTTGGTTCGACCCGTAGTCACATATGAAATATCCGATGGGATAAATTTAGCAACACTTTTCCCTCGTGATATCTTGCAGGAAAAGGATAATGTCCAATTTAGAGTTGTCAATTATATCCTTTATGGAAATGGCAAGTCAATTCGAGGAATTTATCACACAAGTATTCAATTAGTTCGGACTTGCTTAGTATTGAATTGGGACCAAGAACAAAATGGTTCTATAGAAGAGGTTCATGCTTCCTTTGTTGAGGTAAGGGCAAATGATCTAATTCGCGATTTCATAAGAATTGAGTTAGTCAAGTCCACTATTTCGTATACCGGAAAAAGGTATGATAGGGCAAGTTCCGGATTGATTCCCGATAATGGATTAGATTGCACCAATATCAATCCTTTTTATTCCAAGGCGAAGATTCAATCACTTAGCCAACATCAAGGAACTATTGGTATGTTGTTGAATCGAAATAAGGAATGCCAATCTTTGCTAATTTTGTCATCATCCAATTGTTCTCGAATTGGTCCATTCAATAGTTCGAAATATAACAATGTGACAAAAGAATCGGATCCCCTAATTCCAATTAGGGATTATTTAGGTCCCTTAGGCGCTATTGTACCTAAAATATCGAATTTTTATTCATCTTACCATTTAATAACTCATAATCAGATCGTGTTAAAGAAATATTTGCTACTTGACAATTTGAAACAGATTTTCCAAGTACTTCAAGTACTTAAATACTGTTTAATAGATGAAAATAGGAGGATTTATAATCCCGATCTATGCAGTAACATCGTTTTGAACCCATTCCATTTGAATTGGTGCTTTCTCCATCATGATTATTGTGAAGAGACATCGATCAAAATTAGCCTTGGACAATTTATTTGTGAAAATGTATGTCTATTTAAATACGAACCACACGTAAAAAAATCTGGTCAAATTTTAATTGTTAATGTCGACTTTTTAGTTATAAGATCGGCTAAGTCTTATTTGGCTACTCCTGGAGCAACTGTTCATGGTCATTATGGGAAAATCCTTTACGAAGGAGATACATTAGTTACATTTATATATGAAAAATCGAGATCTGGTGACATAACGCAAGGTCTTCCAAAAGTAGAACAAATCTTAGAAGTGCGTTCGATTGATTCAATATCGATGAACCTCGAAAGGAGAGTTGAAGGTTGGAACGAGCGTATACCAAGAATTCTTGGGATCCCCTGGGGGTTTTTGATTGGAGCTGAGCTAACCATAGCCCAAAGTCGTATCTCTTTGGTTAATAAGATCCAAAAGGTTTATCGATCCCAGGGGGTACAGATCCATAATAGACATATAGAGATTATTGTACGTCAAGTAACATCAAAAGTGTTGGTTTCAGAAGATGGAATGTCTAATGTTTTTTCGCCTGGAGAATTAATCGGATTGTTGCGAGCGGAACGAGCAGGGCGCGCTTTGGACGAATCAATCTGTTATCGGGCAATCTCATTGGGAATAACAAGAGCGTCTCTGAATACTCAAAGTTTCATATCCGAAGCAAGTTTTCAAGAAACCGCTCGAGTTTTAGCAAAAGCTGCTCTACGAGGTCGTATTGATTGGTTGAAAGGCCTGAAAGAGAACGTTGTTCTGGGGGGGATTATACCTGTTGGTACCGGATTCCAAAAATTTGTGCACCGTTCAAGGCAAGACAAAAACATTTATTTGGAAATCAAAAGAAAAAATCTATTCGAGTTGGAAATGAGAGATATTTTGTTACACCATAGAGAATTATTTTGTTCTTACGCGACAAACAATTTCCATGAGACAAATTTACATGAGACATCAGAACAATCATTTATGCGATTTAATGATTCCTAAGAGCGGGTTCATTTTCACTTTAACTATCTTTTAACTATACTGGTCTGATTATTGATTTGGTAATAAATAAAATAAGTAATTAAAAAAAATTATGGTTTGTGCCGTGTATCAATGGTCAATCCCCGGTAGAAGGTTCCATCGGAACAATTATTTATTTCAAGGTACCTCGTCTCTTTGTTAATAATACGAAAAAGAAAAAACAAAAAGGAAGTGTGGGAAAAAATGACAAGAAGATATTGGAACATCAATTTGGAAGAGATGATGGAAGCAGGAGTTCATTTTGGTCATGGTACTAAGAAATGGAATCCTAGAATGGCCCCTTACATTTCTGCAAAGCGTAAAGGTATTCATATTACAAATCTCGCTAGAACTGCTCGTTTTTTATCAGAAGCCTGTGATTTAGTTTTTGATGCAGCAAGTAGGGGAAAAAACTTCTTAATCGTCGGTACCAAAAATAAAGCATCGGATTCAGTAGCATCAGCTGCAATAAGGGCTCGGTCTCATTTTATTAATCAAAAATGGCTCGGTGGTATGTTAACGAATTGGTCCACTACGGAAACGAGACTTTATAAGTTCAGGGACTTAAGAGCAGAAGAAAAGATGGGGAAACTCAACCGTCTCCCCAAAAGAGATGCAGCAATGTTGAAGAGAAAATTATCTACCTTGCAAACATATCTCGGTGGGATCAAATATATGACGGGATTGCCTGATATTGTGATCATCGTTGATCAGCAAGAAGAATATACGGCTCTTCGAGAATGTGCCATTTTGGGGATTCCAACGATTTGTTTAATCGATACAAATTGTGACCCAGATCTTGCAGATATTTCGATTCCAGCCAACGATGACGCTATAGCTTCAATTCGATTGATTCTTAACAAATTAGTATCCGCAATTTGTGAAGGTCGTTCTAGCTATATAAGAAATCGTTGATTATGATTAAGATTAAGAATAATAAAATTAGTTAATGTTAATTATTGGGCAACTCCATAGATTTATTGGATCGGTTACTTTTTTTTTGAATTTTTAAAAATAGAAAAAAAAAGAACTGGGGATATTGATATATATTATGATGTTATGTGATTTCTTGGTATCCTAAATATATGATTAATGATTCAAGTTGGTGAGTTGAGAAAGAAATGGTTGAATCAAACTAATTCCTTTTTTGAAGTTCAATTTCTATCAGAGGACAATATGAATGTTATACCATGTTACATTAAAACACTCAAGGGGTTATACGATATATCGGGTGTAGAAGTAGGCCAACATTTCTATTGGCAAATAGGAGGTTTACAAATCCATGCCCAAGTACTTATCACTTCTTGGGTCGTAATTGCTATCTTGTTAGGTTCAGCCATCATAGCTGTTCGGAATCCACAAACCATTCCGACCGACGGTCAGAATTTCTTTGAATATGTCCTTGAATTTATTCGAGACTTGAGCAAAACCCAGATTGGAGAAGAATATGGACCTTGGGTTCCTTTTATTGGAACTATGTTCCTATTTATTTTTGTTTCTAATTGGTCAGGTGCCCTTTTACCTTGGAAAATCATACAGTTACCTCATGGGGAGTTAGCTGCGCCCACGAATGATATAAATACTACTGTTGCTTTAGCTTTACCCACGTCAGTGGCATATTTTTATGCAGGTCTTACCAAAAAAGGGTTGGGTTATTTCGAGAAATACATCAAACCAACTCCAATACTTTTACCAATTAACATCCTAGAAGATTTCACAAAACCCTTATCTCTTAGTTTTCGACTTTTCGGGAATATATTGGCTGATGAATTAGTAGTTGTTGTTCTTGTTTCTTTAGTCCCTTCAGTAGTTCCTATACCTGTCATGTTTCTTGGATTATTTACAAGTGGTATTCAAGCTCTTATTTTTGCAACGTTAGCCGCGGCTTATATAGGTGAATCCATGGAGGGTCATCATTGACTAGTTTTCGAAATAGTCTTTTTTTTTAGCTTATCCCAATTCATGCATGGTTCAAGATAATCTGCTTGGTTGGAGAACATAATAGATATAAATACGTATGAATATATGACCTAGAGTCGTAGGAGAGAAGATGAACGATATTACGGAATTGTAAAAAAAAAAGGGGATGGGTTGGGGAGGTCACACTAGATGTATGTAATGTCTATAAGTCTAGCCGCTTTTTGTGTGGGTTTCGAGGAATGATTCTATAATCCGATTCAATATAAAATGTGGCCAGTTTACGTTATGGAAGAAAGAAATGTATATGTAATATGTATATGTAATATTAGATATTCACTAGTTATATAGTCCTATCTATATATAAATAGAAGTCCTTATGCCTTACCTATATACTAACTAACTATATATATATCTAACTATATGCTATATATATGTAATATATATAGCAATATATATAGATAGCAATATATATAGCAAAATAAATAAAAAAAATATATATATATGTATTGATATACATATTGATATCGTTATATTGATATATTGATATCGTTGATATCGATCATATTGATATCCATTGCATATATTGATGATTGCATATATTGATGATTGCATATATTGATTTGATTGCAGTTTACTGCATTTAGATTAGATGGATTACAAGATAAGTCAAGTCCTTTCTTCTGTTTCATTTGTGATTGTGGATTGGATGAAAAAACAGATGAACTCAAGGATATAGAAGAGTAAAGAACGAAGGATGGAATGAAAGAATGGTTGGAAAGAAAGAAATGCAATAACTAGAGCCGTATGTATATGGATTTACAAAAACTTCATCATGGGTAGAAACAAAAAACGAGATATCGAAGTAGTTCTGACGATTCAGTAATATTATCATTAGTTTTTAGTTACTCCGACCCAATAGATCTTAATGATCAAACTTAATGATAAAATTAAGTAATAATTCATTGGTTGATTGTATCATTAACCATTTTTTTTTTTTTTTTGTGCGAGGAACTTACCATGAATCCACTGATTTCTGCCGCTTCCGTTATTGCTGCTGGATTGGCTGTAGGACTTGCTTCTATTGGACCCGGAGTTGGTCAAGGTACTGCTGCAGGCCAAGCTGTAGAGGGTATTGCGAGACAACCAGAAGCAGAGGGTAAAATACGAGGTACTTTATTGCTTAGTCTAGCTTTTATGGAAGCT